TGTAGAAGCGGTTTTTGTTGGAATCCTTTTTTCATCATTTTAAGGAATTGGTTAGTCGTCCAGTAACAAGTAAGATAAGAGTAGTAAATCGTATTCGATGAAAGAAAGAGAACAAAGAAGAAATTAATTGTAATCAATCGTTTTGATGCATGCATTGTTGTATTAGATCGAGATCCAAAGGTTCTTTCTTGACCTAACTACAAGGACGAGGTTTTATAATACGGAAAGAGAAAATGTAGAACGTAAAAAGGAAAAGAGAATAGAAATTACTAGTCTTAGAACCTAGTTGGACCAAAATAAAGATTTTATTTTTTTATAATATAAGCTTGCCGTTTGCTCTAAAATATAAAATGGATTCGATACAATTAAAAAATAAAAAGTTTTATTCCACAATGTAATGATTCAAAAAGAGTTTCATTTTTGAGTGAAGTTACACGGCCCAGTTCTTATTATTAGTTTATAAGTTTACCCAAGAGTTGCTCAATGAATCCGTTGATTGAATCGCGGGATGGGTAGATGTCGCAGATGATGAATCAATTTCTTTTTATACGCCTGTCACTTTTTCTTTGTTAGTGCCGTCTATAATGATAGATGAATCAAAAACTTTCAATTTAACTTATTCTTTCAATTGGTATTTTTGCTTATCTCCTTTTTTGCAAAAATGGAAACTTAGGTAAGTGCTTTTTTTATAAACATATGTATAAAAAGAACATATTTCATTTAGCTCCTTTATGCCTACTATAACTAGTTATTTCGGTTTTCTACTAGCGGCTTTAACTATAACCTCAGCTCTATTTATTGGTCTTAGCAAGATACGACTTATCTGAAATTAATATTTGAAATGCACAATTCATAAAAAGAAACCTTTCGGTGAGATTCTTTGGAAATTACCAATTCTTAGTCATTGAGATTCATGGTAATTCGGATTAATATTTAGGTATAGATATTACCTCCTTTTTCTCCTTTCAAACAAAATGAAATGATTGAAGTTTTTCTATTTGGAATCGTGTTAGGTCTAATTCCTATTACTTTGGCTGGATTATTCGTAACTGCATATTTACAATACAGGCGCGGTGATCAGTTGGACCTTTGATTAATTAATATCTCTTTTTTTGATTGACCTCCTACTTTCGTTAATACAAAGGAGGTCAAATTCAGATTGCTATTCAAGTTAGTGAAGCTATTTCACGATCTAAGAATAAGAAGGATGAAATCACGCTCTGTAGGATTTGAACCTACGACATTGGGTTTTGGAGACCCACGTTCTACCGAACTGAACTAAGAGCGCTTTCTTATCAGAAAAGATAAGACTGTAAAGAAACCTTTTTAATCCCAATACATCTTTGAATGAAAGATTATATATGTCCAATTTGAATCGATCTCAATTAATCCTTCGTTACTGCTCAACGGAGAAGTAATAGGTAGGGATGACAGGATTTGAACCCGTGACATTTTGTACCCAAAACAAACGCGCTACCAAGCTGCGCTACATCCCTTCAATTGGTCTACAGTGTCATTGTAGAGAATTCCTATCTTGTTTTCCACATCGTTATTTCTTCCATTGATATATACAATTTATATGGACATTTCGTCTTTTTTGTCTCATTTATTATATAATAATAGTAAAAGACTTATATACATATGAAATACGGAACGGAACCCGTCGTAAAAATAAATGAGTATTTTCGGGAATGCTCGGGGACTTTTTTTATGTTGTTTTAAGAAAATCTTATTCACCGGATCGTTGTACATTTCAATTTGAATTAGGAATTGCGTGTACAACTATAAGCGGTCCTTAACTGCATATGCATCCGATCATATATGTATTACCATTATATATTACAATATAATATATATTACAATAAAAGAAGGAGGTTTTTCAATGCGAGATCTAAAAACATATCTCTCCGTGGCACCGGTATTAAGTACTCTATGGTTCGGGTCTTTAGCAGGTCTATTGATAGAGATTAATCGTTTTTTCCCAGATGCGTTGACATTCCCCTTTTTTTGATTCTAGTTATTGACACGGTAACGAATAACAAAGATTAGGGATACAATTAAATATCTGTGACTAATCCTTCGCCCCCCCCTTTTTCTCTTTTTTCCCCTTTTCTTTTTTAGAATAAGGGAGGAAAGAGAAAAAAAGAAAAAGTAACAGCTGCCAGACTTGGGTTCAAGTTCGAATTAAATAGGGATGGGGGTAGAATAAACAATGTGGGGTCTAGGTCTAGGGCAAGACTCTTATACAAGATACTAAAATGTAAATGAAATACTGTACTATGATTTGAAATATAGTTTAGAAATCTTTGTATATTATTTACTATATTGATTGCAGCGAAATCTTTCATAATTGGATTTCAAGTTAGTAACTTCTATTTTTTCCTTCCTTTCTTCTTCTTCGTTTCGGATCGAAAATAGAAGAGTTGAGTAAATCAAAAATCAAAAAAGGAGGTTCATGGCCAAGGGGAAGGATGTCCGAATAACCATTATTTTGGAATGT